TTAGGGTCAAATTGGTTCCCTTAGGAACCGTACATGCACCTTTTGATGCATACGGTTCAAAAAAAATTGCGAAAAAAAGAATCAATGTATAGATTCCAGTCCTCTTTCTTTTTTCCTATTCTTTTTCATATCAGGTTTTTTCTAACTTCTAATGAAAGGGCTTTTTCTTCGATTTTTCAATAAAGACGAATTTTGACTTCTTTTCTTTCTTCCTTATAATAGAAAAAAGTCACTAAACTTATCGAATTAACTTCTCATTGATGTATTGTTTCATCGAGATTCAATCCAAATCACGATGGTATTTTCTTGTTCCTGAATGGGTCTCTTTCATCTTTTTAGGTTTATGCTCTACTCCGGGTAAAGATCCGCCCGATTTGGATTTGCACATATAGGACAAATCTTCCCATCACCATTTCTTTTTGTTATGACTTTACAAATAACAAACAGGAATAATTTATGATACATGTAGTAATCATAGATATATCACCAATTGGGTTTTTTCTAAACGGAGCCTGGATACTTCATTTTCTTAGTCCAACCAAAGCCAACCATAAATTATTCTAATTGATAATAGTACTATAGAATCCCCCCAAACAATGCATCTAATTGCACTTCACGCTCCAATTTTTTGATGATTCAATTTCTCTTTCTTGGGCGAAACAGAGGATATCTCGATCGGGGGAGATAACGGGGAAATCCCATATGACCCAATATATCTGACAAGTCGCACTATACGTCAACCCAAGATGCATCTTCCTCTCCAGGACTTCGGAAAGGTACTTTTGGAACACCAATAGGCATGAATTGAAAGAAAAAAGAACTAAAATACTATATTTCACTTTGATGTGGAAACGTAACAATATGGTTTTATTGTCTTTATAATATTGGCTTTATCATATTTATTTTATCCATAGATTAGAAAAATTCAGAAAGAAAGACAAAATAAATAAAGGAAAATTTTTACGAATAGGGCCTTCTAATGATAAATAAGGATGGACGCATTTACTCATAGAAAATGGTATCAACCCCCCATTGCGTATTGGTACTTATCGAGTATAGAATAAATCTGCTTCTCTTTGTTCCTACGAACAGAATTTTTCCATTATTACGAACAGAATAGAATAAATATTAACCTAACCCTTGTTAGGAAATAATCCACTGAACAAGGGAGGTCCATAGGATAGTCATAGTATAGTCTTTTCCAATGCAATAAAGTTACGTACTGTCTATTTTTCTTTGATAAAGGGGTATTTTCCATGGGTTTGCCTTGGTATCGTGTTCATACCGTTGTATTGAATGATCCCGGCCGGTTGCTTTCCGTTCATATAATGCATACAGCTCTGGTTGCTGGTTGGGCGGGCTCGATGGCTCTGTATGAATTAGCAGTTTTTGATCCTTCTGACCCTGTTCTTGATCCAATGTGGAGACAGGGTATGTTCGTTATACCCTTCATGACTCGTTTAGGAATAACCAATTCATGGGGAGGTTGGAGTATCACAGGAGGGACTGTAACGAATCCGGGGATTTGGAGTTACGAAGGTGTAGCTGGGGCACATATTGTGTTTTCTGGCTTATGCTTTTTGGCAGCTATCTGGCATTGGGTCTATTGGGATCTAGAAATATTTTGTGATGAACGGACAGGAAAACCTTCTTTGGATTTGCCCAAGATCTTTGGAATTCATTTATTTCTCTCCGGGGTGGCTTGCTTTGGTTTTGGTGCATTTCATGTAACAGGCTTGTACGGTCCTGGAATATGGGTGTCCGATCCTTATGGACTAACGGGAAAAGTACAACCTGTAAATCCGTCGTGGGGCGTGGAAGGTTTTGATCCTTTTGTTCCGGGAGGAATAGCTTCTCATCATATTGCAGCAGGTACATTGGGCATATTAGCAGGTCTATTCCATCTTAGCGTCCGACCACCACAACGTCTATACAAAGGATTGCGTATGGGAAATATTGAAACCGTACTCTCCAGTAGTATCGCGGCTGTCTTTTTTGCAGCTTTTGTTGTTGCTGGAACTATGTGGTATGGTTCAGCAACTACCCCCATTGAATTATTTGGTCCCACTCGTTATCAATGGGATCAGGGTTACTTCCAGCAAGAGATATATCGAAGAGTTAGCGCCGGGCTAGCAGAAAATCAAAGTTTCTCAGAAGCCTGGTCTAAAATTCCTGAAAAATTAGCTTTTTATGATTATATCGGCAATAATCCGGCAAAAGGAGGATTATTCAGGGCAGGCTCAATGGATAACGGAGATGGAATAGCGGTTGGGTGGTTAGGACACCCTATCTTTAGAGATAAAGAAGGGCGTGAGCTTTTTGTACGTCGTATGCCTACTTTTTTTGAAACATTTCCAGTTGTTTTGGTAGACGGCGACGGAATTGTTAGAGCTGATGTTCCTTTTAGAAGGGCAGAATCGAAGTATAGTGTTGAACAAGTAGGTGTAACCGTTGAGTTCTATGGCGGCGAACTCAATGGAGTCAGTTATAGTGATCCTGC